TCTCCTGGCGGATGGGTAATCCCCGGAGTAGCTATTTATGATACTATGCAATTTGTGCAACCCGATGTGCATACAATATGCATGGGATTAGCCGCTTCAATGGGATCTTTTATCCTGGTCGGCGGAGAGATTACCAAACGTCTAGCATTCCCTCACGCTTGGCGCCAATGAGTTTTTTAAGAACAAAAAAAAAAGACTATGCCTTCGCCATATGAAATAGGAATATTAAGTAATAATAGCATGGCACTTCGAATTCGATATGATAAATTTTTTTTTCAAAACATTAGATTATATATCGAAAGAGTAGTATGAAATTAGTATAAAATAAAGGGTATTCTCGATTTTACCTTATTTATAGGTGACCATTACCATTTCAGCGTCACAAACTTTTTTGTTTTCACAACAGAAAACTTTTAACAATATTTATGTTATTGTTATGAAAGAGTACGAAAAAAAAAAAGAAACTTTGGGATTGCTGAATCAAAGACGAGATAAATATATAAAAAGCAACGGAGCCATCATAGTATTTTTTAACTACTCCGAAAGGAAGGATGGTAATTGGATCATTTGCCGATCTGAATCGGATAAACCCTATATCTATATTTTTTCTCTTTCTTCGATGGAAATGGAAGGTAAAGTGAATTCCATTGTATAGCCGTATGCAATGCGCAAAAGATGCCTGTACGGTTGCTCAATTCTATCTTTCTTTTTTTATTATTCTTTATCTCTTCTCCTCACCTCATCATGCGAGATAGAGGAACCATTTGTTATATTATCAGGGTAATGATACATCAACCTGCGAGTTCTTTTTATGAGGCACAAACGGGAGAATTTATCCTGGAAGCAGAAGAACTACTGAAACTGCGCGAAACCATCACAAGAGTTTATGTACAAAGAACGGGCAAACCCCTATGGGTTGTATCCGAAGATATGGAAAGGGATGTTTTTATGTCAGCAACAGAAGCCCAAGCTCATGGAATTGTTGATCTTGTAGCGATTGAATAAAAAAAAATAGCAGTAAGTTTAAGCAAATCACCGATTTGAGATTTTCTCTTCTTACTTATTACCGGGTTTAATAATATTCTATTCATCTATTAAATAGAGAAGTAATTCATAATCATCCGGTTAGGATCGATCTAAACCAGCCCATTTATTATGTATACGATTCAACATGCCAACTATTAAACAACTTATTAGAAACACAAGACAGCCAATCAGAAATGTCACGAAATCCCCCGCTCTTGGGGGATGTCCTCAGCGTCGAGGAACATGTACTAGGGTGTATGTGCGACTCGTTCAGATCACCATTGGTAGAAAAAAAGGGAAAGAAATTTTCCAGTATCAATGATCAGTACTATTGAATAGTATAAAATGGAAGGAAGAAGGTCGTTCACTATCTATATATCGAAAACTAAAAAAAAAAGATCTATTCAATAGATCTATTGTATATGAAATTTATGGTTTCCGATGAGAAAAAATTCCTCATTGGTAACAAATAGTTATTCATTAAGCGGGGAAATCCTATTTTCAAAGCCGAAATCTTATGCCTATACTCTTGCAAAAACGGACTAAGAGGGTCAGCTACCCCATCCAATCTTCATAATTAAATACCGTTACTGTATAGGTAGATCTCGTTGTGAAAGACCTATTACTAGATAATTCATGGGTAGAGCCGAAGAACGGAAACTGTACAACTTTTTTTTAGCATTGATTAAATGAAGTAAGGGACTCCGGTATATATAGAGGACCTCACCGTTTAAGACATAACCATAGAAACGATGGAATCCACTATTTCGTTATTCATTTCTATTTATTCCTTTTTTCTGTTTTTTGATACCTAGTATCAATACTCGTTTCGAGGTGAAATGCCTAAAAGAAAAGACAAATCGTGGTCGGGAAGGTTATAGTAGCAAAAGTCATTGGAATTTTTATTTTATACATTGGAAGAATCCGTTTTGTTATTAATAAACTAGGAAAAGGGAAAAGAATAACTGAAAGAAAGGAAATCAATTAGTTATTCATGAAAGTTTCATTTATTCAATGACTAGAATTAGACGAGGATATATAGCTCGGAGACGTAGAACAAAAATTCGTTTATTTGCATCAAGCTTTGGGGGGGCTCGTTCAAGACTTACTCGAACAATTATTCAACAGAAAATAAGATCTTTGGTTTCGTCTCATCGAGATAGAGATAGGAAAAAGATAGATTTTCGTCGTTTGTGGATCACTCGGATAAATGCAGTAATTCGCGGGAATAGAGTATCCTATAGTTATAGTAGATTAATACACAATCTGTACAAGAGACAGTTGCTTCTTAATCGTAAAATACTTGCACAAATAGCTATATTAAATAGGAATTGTCTTTATATGATTTCTAATGAGATCAGATCATAAAATAAAAAAGGAAATTGTAAGGAATTTGTCAGAATATTTTAAATGGAGTTCGCTGGAGAATGAACTCCGGGAAGGTAGAGTAGAAATTAGTATGATAAAGAGAATATGATAAAGTCGTTCAAAATGAAATGAGCGAATATGTCCAATATCCAATAAAAAAAGATTTCTTCTTCTTCCCCAATTTTTTTTCTTACGATTTTTCGAACAAAATATCAATCTGTGTTTGAGTTCGGATTTTTATTTGGGTTCAATTGAGGAGTAAAGTAAGTCTACTTTTTATTTATTTATTTATGGTTCTAAGACCAGTAGCTCCGGCGGTCGACTCGCTTCTTTCAAATTGTTTCTCATTATTAAGAAAAGGTAACAAAGATAAAATACGAGCTTGTTTTATAGCAATAGTAATTAATCGTTGTTGTTTTAAGGTTAATCTATTTACCCGTCTAGATAATATTTTTCCTTGTTCACTAATAAATCGACTAATTAAACTCATGTTTCTATAATCAATTCGATCCCCCGATTGGATCGGGGGCAAACGCCTACGAAAAGATCGCTTGGATTTAAGAAAGAGTCGCTTGGATTTTTCCATGGTTTGTTTATTTCTTATCCTCAAAATCCTATTTCAATTTGATCCAAAAAGATTTCCAATTCAAAATATAGGATTTGATTTGGCTTTTTTTTTAGTTAGTTCTATTATGTTAACTAAAATGAAAATATATAAAATAATATGGTATATATAGAATATGTCCTTTTCGTGTTACTTGTAAGAGTGACACACAGGCACTTGATTCGAGTTATTTCTTTATCTCCCCGTGAATCGTATGTTTGTAACAATAGGGACAGAATTTTCTCAATTCCAATCGACTAGGCGTATTGTGTCGATTCTTTTGAGTAATATATCTGGAAACACCCCTTGATTCCTTATTAAGACCGTTTCTAACACAGTTGGTACATTCTAAAATAACCGTTACTCGGACATCTTTACCCTTGGCCATGAACCTCCTTTGCGTTTTTGATTCAACCAATTCTTCTACTTTCCGCGAAAAAAGGAAGGAAAAAAGAAATAAAAAAATAAGAAGTAAAACAACAAACTAATATTTCGGTATATTTTGAATCGAATTCGATTCAATGTACAGTATTTTATTAAAAGATCTTGTATGATCTTCTTGCCCTAGACACATTTCTGTTCTCACAATATTATTTCGAATTCGATTTTTTCTAAAAAAAAAAAGAAAAGAGGGGGAGGGATTAGTCACAAATCTTTTGATTCTATCTCTAATCTTCTTCACCCCTTCTCATGTCAATAACTAGAACGAAAAAAAAGGGAATGTCAACGCATCCGGAAATAAACGATTGATCTCTATCAAAAGACCTGCTAAAGCCCCAAACCATAGAGTACTTAGTACCGGTGCCACGGAAAGATATGTTTTTAGATCTCGCATTTTAAATCCTCCTTCTTTATTCTTTTTATTTATTTATTGTATTATTTATTGTAATGCCTAATGTTAATACATATATGATCCGATATAATATATATGTAAGTAGTTAAGGACCGCTTGTATTTGTACACGAAATTCCTAATTCCAATTGAAATCTACAATGATTCGGTAGATAAGATTTTCCTTTTCTTAAAACCGAAAAAGACGTCCCTTCCGACTGAGCATTCCCAAAAAATATTCCCTTTTTTAGTTATTTTTTATTTTTACGATGAGTTTCATATTCATGTGTATATAAGCCTTCTATTATTATTATATGTTACATGAGAATAAATGTTACATGAGAATAAAAAAAAGAAATGGCAAGATAACTTGGATATATCAATGGAGAAAATAAGGATTTTGAAAACAAGACAGGGATTCTATAAAATGACACTGTAGACCAATTGAAAGGGATGTAGCGCAGCTTGGTAGCGCGTTTGTTTTGGGTACAAAATGTCACGGGTTCAAATCCTGTCATCCCTACCTATTACTTCTCGTCTGAGCAGTAACGAGGGATTTATTGAAATCGATTAAAATCAGGCATACATAATCTTTTTTATATTATATCATATTCTATATGATAGTCTTATGCATACAAGATGTATTCGGGTTAGAAAAAAAATCCTCTTCTTTTTTTTTTTTCGTTTTAGCTAGTGTGATAATGATAAGAAGATAAGAAAGCGCTCTTAGTTCAGTTCGGTAGAACGTGGGTCTCCAAAACCCGATGTCGTAGGTTCAAATCCTACAGAGCGTGATTCCATTCTTGGTTAGGTTAGTCCCAAAATTACAATTAAATAATTGAACAGTAATCTTAATTTGACCTCCTTTGGATTAAAGAAAGGAGGTCAATTAAAAAAAAAGATGTTAATTAATTTAATCAAAGATCCAACTGATCACCACGTCTGTATTGTAAATATGCAGTTACAAATAATCCAGCTAAAGTAATAGGAATTAGACCTAAGACAATTCCAAATAGAAAAACTTCAATCATTTCCATTTTTTTGAAAGGGAAAAAGGAGAGGTAATATCTATCCCTACATATTAATCCGCATTGCTCATGAATCTCAATGACCACTAATTGGAAATTGACTCTCTAAGGAACTATAGAGTCTATGAATACCACAGAAAGAT